TTCTTAGAAAATATATTCTATTACCTTCATTAATAATAGCCAAAAATACCATTCGTATGCTATTATTTCAACTTCCCGAATGGTCCGAGGATTTAAAGGATTGGAAAAGAGAAATGCACGTGAAATGCACCTATAATGGAGTTCAATTATCAGAAACAGAATTTCCTAAAAACTGGTTAACGGACGGTATTCAAATAAAGATCTTATTTCCTTTTCGTCTAAAACCTTGGCACAAATCGAAGCTAAAATTTATCCATAAAAATGAAATGAAAAAGAAAAGACAAAAAAATGATTTTTGTTTTTTAACAGTTTTTGGAATGGAAACTGAGTTTCCTTTTGGTTCTCCAAAAAAAGGACTTTCCCCTTTTGAACCTATCTTTCAAAAATTTAGAAAACAAATTCTAAAGTTTCAAAAAAAAAGTTTTCTGGGTTTAACAATTTTAAAAGAAAAAATAAATAAACTTTCAAAATCAAAAAGCCCATTATTTGGATTTAGAGAAATATATGAATTGAATGAAACTAAAAACGAAAAAGATTCGACAACCGTTATTCAAACGAGCCATAAAAGGTCCATTCCAACTATGGATTGGGTAAATTATTCATTGAAAAAAAAAAAAATGAAAGATCTGAATGTCAGAACAAATACAATCAGAAATCAAATAGAAAAAATTACAAAAGAAAAGAGAAAAGGTGTTATAATTTCAAAGATAAATATTAGTCGTAACAAACTAAGTTCCAATGCTAAAAGCTTAAAATCATTAAAAAAAATTTCGCGGATATTACAGCGAAGCAATGCTCAATTAGTGCATAAATCATCTTTTTTTACAAAAATTTTGATTGAAAGAATATATATAAATATTCTTCTAGTTATCATTAAGATTCTGAGGATCAATATACAGTTTTTTTTTGAATCAACAAGAAAAACTATTAATAAATATATTTACAATAATAAAGAAAATCCTAAAAGAATTGATAAAACAAATAAAAATCAAATTCATTTTATTTCAATTATAAAAAAGTCATTTAATTATAGTAATGGTAGTCTTATTAATAATAATTTACATATTTTTTCTGACGCAGCCTCTTTGTCACAAGCATATGTATTTTTTAAATTATCACAAACTCAAGTTATTAACTTATATAAATTAGGATTTGTCCTTCAATATCACGAAGCATTTCCCTTTCTGAAAAATGAAATAAAAGGTTATTTTGGAGCCCAAGGATTATTTCAATCAAAATTAAAAGATACAAACTTTAGGTTTAGAAATTCTGTAATGAATCAATGGAAAAACTGGTTAAAGAGCCATTATCAATATAAATATAATTTATCTCAAATTTACTGGTACAAATTAATACCACAAAAATGGCGAATTAGAATCACTCAGCGAGGTATAGTTCAAAAAAAAGATTTAAACAAATGGAACTTATATAAAAAAGACCAAGTAATTCATTACGAAAAGCAAAAAAGTTTTGAGGTAGATTCATTACCGAACCAAAAACGAAAAGAAAAATTTCAAAAATACTATAAATTTAATCTTTTTTCGTATCAATTTATTAATTCTGAAGATAAGAAAGACTCATCCATTTATCGATTACCATTACAAGTCAATAATAAGCAAGAAATTTCTTCTAATTACAAGACAAATAAAAAAAAAAGCAAAGTATTTGATATGTTGGGAGGTATCTCTATCAACAATTATCTAGGAAAAGATGATATTATCAATATGGAGAAAAACCCGGACAGAAAATATTTTGATTGGAGAATTTTCCATTTTTGTCTTAGAAATAAGGCCAATATTGAGTCCTGGATCAATACTAGAACAAAAAACAATACTAAGACTGGAAATAATCTACATCAAATAATTGATAAATTTGATAATAAAGATCTTTTTTTTCTTACGATTTGCCCAAATCAAGAAGTTAATTCATCCAATAAAAAAAAAAAACCTTTTGATTGGATGGGAATGAATGACGATGACGAAATACTAAAAAGTCCCATATCAAATTTAGAACTAGAACGTTGGTTCTTTCCAAAATTTGTGATACTTTACAACGTATATAAGAAAAAACCATGGGCGGTACCAATAAATTTACTTCTTTTCAATTTCAAGTTGAATGAAAATGCAAATGTCAGTCACAATAAAAAGAAAAAAATCAACGGAAAGAACAATAAAAATATTTTTATATCTCTATCATCAAATGAAAAAAAATCTATTGAATTAGAGAATCGAAACCATGAACAAAAAGAATCAAAAGACCAAGCGGATCTTAGATCAATTTTTGCAAATCGAGAAAAGGATGTTAAAGAAGAATATGCAGGATCGGAAGGTAAATCCAAAAGGAATAAGGAAGCAAAACTTAATTTCTTCAAAAAAAGGTATTTAGGCTTTCAATTACGGTGGGATGGTTCTTTAAATAAAAAACTAATCAATAATATCAAAGTCTATTGTCTCTTGCTTAGACTGGCAAATCCACGAGAAATTTTTATATCCTCTATTCAAAGAGGGGAATTGAGTTTAGATATTCTGACGATTCAGAAAAATTTAATTTTTACAGAATTGATAAAAGGGGGAATATTGATTATCGAACCAACCCGTCTGTCGGTAAAAAATGATGGAAAATCTATTATGTATCAAACCATAAGTCTTTTATTGATTCATAAGAGCAAACAGCAAATTAATCAAAGATACAGAGAGCAAAATTTTGTTGATAAAAAGAATTTGGATGAATCCACTATTGAAAGACATCAAAAGATAACTGTAAATGGGGACAAAAATGATTATGATTTTTTTGTTCTTGAAAATCTTTTATCCCCTAAACATCGTAGAGAATTGAGAATTCTAATTTCTTTGAATTCAAAAAATAAAAAAGATATTAATATAAATGCCAAAAATTTCAACGGTACTAGCGTAAAGAGCTGTGATCGCATTGTAGATAAAAGCAAACATTTTGATAGTGATAATAAAGATAGAAATAAATTAATTAAATTAAAGCTTTTTCTTTGGCCCAACTATCGATTAGAAGATTTAGCTTGTATAAATCGTTATTGGTTTGATACCAATAATGCCAGTCGATTCAGTATTATAAGGATACAGATATATCCACGATTGAAAATTAAGTAAAGGTATATTTGTCATATTAAAATCAACTAACATTATTATTTAATATCTCGTTATTTATTATTACTGATCAATAAAATTATCTTAAAATTAAAAAGAGAGGGGGATTTCATTTTATGGTAAAAACTTCATTCATTTCAATTATTTCACAAGACGACAAAGAAGCAAAGGAGGGATCCGTTGAATTTCAAATAGTAAGTTTTACTAATAAGATACGAGGACTTACTTTCCATTTGAAATTGCATAGAAAAGACTATTTATCTCAAAGGGGTTTACGGAAACTTCTAGGAAAACGCCAACGACTATTGTCTTATTTGGCAAAGAAAAATAGAGTACGTTATAAAGAATTAATTGGCCGTTTAGATATTCGGGAATCAAAAATTCGTTAATTTGAAGAGTCTTTTTTTTATTATTATTTTATTAGTTGATTTATCAGATCTTGAATTTTTATGAACTTCTTTTCGTTTTCAGTAATTCATGCAAGAATGAATCGAGGAAACCCCTATGAATGTACCGACAACAAAAAACGACTTCATGATAGTCAATATGGGTCCACAACACCCGTCAATGCATGGTGTTCTGCGACTCATACTTACTCTAGACGGGGAAGATGTTATTGACTGTGAACCTATATTAGGTTATTTACACAGAGGAATGGAAAAAATTGCGGAAAACCGAACAATTATACAATATTTGCCTTATGTAACACGTTGGGATTATTTAGCTACTATGTTCACAGAAGCAATAACAGTAAACGGGCCAGAACATTTGGGAAATATTCAAGTACCTAAAAGAGCCAGTTATATCAGAGTAATTATGTTGGAGTTGAGTCGTATAGCTTCTCATCTGTTATGGCTTGGCCCCTTTATGGCAGATATTGGTACACAGACTCCTTTCTTCTATATTTTTCGAGAAAGAGAGTTAATATATGATTTATTCGAAGCTGCCACCGGTATGAGAATGATGCATAATTTTTTCCGTATCGGAGGAGTAGCAGCTGATCTACCTCATGGTTGGTTAGATAAATGTTTGGATTTCTGCGATTATTTTTTAACAAGAGTTGCTGAATATCAAAAACTTATTACGCGCAATCCTATTTTTTTAGAACGAGTTGAAGGAATAGGTATTATTGGTACAGGGGAAGCAATAAATTGGGGTTTATCGGGACCTATGTTACGAGCTTCCGGCGTACAATGGGATCTTCGCAAAGTTGATAATTATGAGTGTTATGACGAATTTGATTGGGAAATCCAGTGGCAAAAAGAGGGGGATTCGTTAGCGCGTTATTTAGTCCGAATTGCTGAAATGACGGAATCCATAAAAATTATTCAACAGACTTTGGAAGGAATTCCGGGGGGACCTTATGAAAATTTAGAAATCCGATATTTTGATAAAGAAAGAGATCACGATTGGAACCATTTTGACTACCGATTCATTAGTAAAAAAACCTCGCCTACGTTTGAATTGCCGAAACAAGAACTTTATATGAGAGTTGAAGCTCCAAAAGGAGAATTGGGAATTTTCCTGATAGGGGATCAAAGCGCTTTTCCTTGGAGATGGAAAATTCGCCCCCCGGGTTTTATCAATTTGCAAACTCTTCCTCAATTAGTTAAAAGAATGAAATTGGCTGATATTATGACAATACTAGGGAGTATAGATATCATTATGGGAGAAGTTGATCGTTAAAATGATAATTGAGACAACCGAAGTACAAGCTATCAATTCTTTTTCCGGATTGGAATCCTTAAACGAGGTCTATGGAATTTTGTGGATGCTTGTTCCTATTTTTATTCTTGTATTGGGAATCACGATAGGCATACTAGTAATTGTATGGTTAGAAAGAGAAATATCCGCAGGGATACAACAACGTATTGGACCTGAATATGCTGGTCCTTTGGGAGTTCTTCAAGCTTTAGCTGATGGGACGAAACTACTTTTTAAAGAAAATCTTTTTCCATCAAGAGGAGATACTCTTTTATTTAATATCGGGCCATCTATAGCAGTCATATCAACTTTATTAAGCTATTCAGTAATTCCTTTTGGTTATCACCTTGTTTTAGCGAATCTAAATATGGGTGTTTTTTTATGGATTGCTATTTCAAGTATTGCCCCCTTGGGGCTTCTTATGTCAGGATATGGATCAAATAATAAATATTCCTTTTTAGGTGGTCTGAGAGCTGCTGCTCAATCGATTAGTTATGAAATACCATTAACCCTCTGTGTATTATCCATATCTCTACGTGCGATTCGTTGAAAGAAAAGATTTTCTATATTTCTATTTATTTCTTTTTATCTGTTTAGGAAAATGGAAAAATTAATTGACTAGATATCTTCCATTTTTTATTCATTATTTGGATTGATGAACTAAACTGGATAGTTATATGGGTGAAAGAAAACAGCTTCTAAATTTGCCGTAAAAAAATTGAGACTCATTTTCTATGTACAAGAGTAAAACAGAAATAAACAATAAACATAAGAAGACAATATTTTTTGCCCCAAGATTGGTTGATTAATCATCCGGGCTTGAAGCGGGCTCAAAAGAATCAACCTTGTTGAGTTTTTACTATCATTTATATGTATTACCATAATGCTAACGGGCGATTTGAGCAAAAAAAAAAGTAGATGGTTAGGAACACAAAAATACACAAAGGATTAGTAATAGAGATTATTTTAATTATCAAAAAGGTATTTCCACATAATCGAAATAATAGAAAAAGAATATTACTTGGGGCTTTAAATTGGTAGAAATGATTCGGCAGTACTCCTCACGATTCCGATCTCGAGTATGCTCCCATCAACTGATTAAAAACTAACTATCAGGAACGAAATAATCCTTTCCTTTTTTTCAAGAAATAAGACTAGGAACAAAAAAAGAATCTAATTACAATAAAAAAAGATCTTTTTTTTTACTCTTTCTTTTCTTTTTCTATAGTCTCATATAAATCGATCATCGAAATTGAACTCATCCCATAATTCATCAACTAATGGAATGTCTAACCCTTATTCGTAATAGAAAAAATATTTTCGTAATAAATAATAAAAAGAAAACGATGAGTTGAAATATCTATTGACACTTTTACAAAGAGTATTTTATTGAATTAATTATTTAAGTTATTGCTCAAAAAAGAAAAATTGAAATTCTTAAAAGATGAGATGAATTCAGACGTATTTTTTTAATATTATAACAGACAGAATTTCATTGGTCGAATTTTGGAACGTTCTATAGATTTTGTTCTATCTATCTGACAAATATATCAAGATAAAATAAGACGATATCCGTTCCTTAGATTTATTTATGGCCTTCGAGGAGCCGTATGAGATAAAAATCTCACGTACGGTTCTGAAATAGCGATGAGAACAGTGATGTTATCAACGACTATGATTATCTAACAGTTCAAGTACAGTTGATATAGTTGAGGCACAATCAAAATATGGCTTTTTGGGATGGAATTTGTGGCGCCAACCTATAGGGTTTATCATTTTTTTCATTTCTTCCCTAGCAGAATGTGAAAGATTACCTTTTGATTTGCCAGAAGCAGAAGAAGAATTAGTAGCAGGTTATCAAACCGAATATTCGGGTATCAAATTTGGTTTGTTTTATATTGCTTCCTATCTAAATTTATTAGTTTCTTCATTATTTGTAACAGTTCTTTACTTGGGTGGTTGGAATATCTCTATTCCGTACATATTTGTTCCTGAGTTTTTTGAAATAAAAAAGGTAGGTGGAGTCTTTGGAACAACAATGGATATCATTATTACATTGGTTAAAACATATCTATTTTTGTTCCTTTCTATCACAACAAGATGGACTTTACCTAGACTAAGAATGGACCAACTATTAAATCTTGGATGGAAATTTCTTTTACCTATTTCTCTCGGTAATCTATTAGTAACAACCTCTTTCCAACTCCTTTCGCTATAGAGTAATATTTTTCTATATTTACGACTTGCCTCAAACAAGAGAACGAAACAAACATAAAATTATTCATAGAGATTTGCGATATGTTCCCCATGGTAACTGGGTTCATGAATTATGGTCAACAAACTATACGAGCTGCAAGGTACATTGGTCAAAGTTTCACGATTACTTTATCCCACGCAAATCGTTTACCTGTAACTATTCAATATCCTTATGAAAAATTAATAACCTCGGAACGTTTTCGCGGTCGAATCCATTTTGAATTTGATAAATGCATTGCTTGTGAAGTATGTGTTCGTGTCTGTCCTATAAATCTACCTGTTGTTGATTGGAAATTGGAAACTGACATTCGAAAGAAGCGGTTACTTAATTACAGTATTGATTTTGGAATCTGTATATTTTGTGGTAACTGTGTTGAGTATTGTCCAACAAATTGTTTATCAATGACTGAAGAGTATGAGCTTTCTACTTATAATCGTCATGCATTGAATTATAATCAAATTGCTTTAGGTCGTTTACCAATGTCAGTAATTAACGATTATACAATTCGCACAATTTCGAATTCACCTCAAAAAAGTGGGCAAACCCCCTTTGATTTTTGATTAAAGAACAATTTATAATTACTAAATTTGATTTAAGAATAATATTGCGGCTTAATTTGAATTGAAAATCTCTTAATATAGCTATAATCTTTTTTCTAAATTAGAGTGTTGAATTATCTTTTTCGAGAAAGAATAAAGAATGAGATTAGTCCAACAGTTGTATTTATGTAGTAATTTTCATATATCCCTTAGGGTTGAATTCAATTATAGAAACCCATTATAAATAAGATAAATAAGGTTTTCCTGGTCGGATCAACAAGGTCATGAAAAAATAACGAATTCTATTATTTTATCTTTTATTTTCCGTACAATGGATTTATCTGAACCAATATATGATTTTCTTTTAGTCTTTCTGGGATTAGGTCTTATATTAGGAGGTCTCGGAGTGGTATTACTTACCAACCCAATTTATTCTGCTTTTTCATTGGGATTCCTTCTTGTTTGTATATCTTTATTCTACATTTTATCAAATTCTTATTTTGTAGCTGCTGCACAGCTTCTTATTTATGTAGGAGCTATAAATGTTTTAATTCTATTTGCTGTGATGTTCATGAATGGTTCAGAAGATTACAAAGATTTTAATCTTTGGACTGTTGGGAATGGGGTTACTTCTTTAGTTTGTACAAGTATTTTTGTTTTACTAATTACTATTATTCTGGATACGTCGTGGTACGGTATTATTTGGACTACAAAAGCAAACCAGATTATAGAGCAAGATTTGATAAGTAATAGTCAACAACTCGGAATTCATTTATCAACAGATTTTTTTCTTTCATTTGAATTCATTTCAATAATTCTGTTAGTTGCTTTGATAGGTGCGATTGCTGTGGCTCGTCAGTAATAAATCTTTAGAATTAGCAATCGTAATCAAAATTCAACTTTGTTCTAATTTATCACATCTATTTTCTTTACAATTCTATTTGAAAACGATTGATGTATAAATTATTTTATTCGATCTATTACCAATATATCTTTTTTCTGTACTTGTGTGTGATATTCTTATTCTAGGCAATCCAATATGTTGATGTTGAATTGTTGTTTATATTCAATTTATATTGAAATAAATCGAAAAGGAGTCAGTCGATGATGCTTGAACATGTGCTTGTTTTGAGTGCTTATTTATTTTCTATCGGCATTTATGGATTGATCACAAGTCGAAATATGGTTAGAGCTCTTATGTGTCTTGAACTTATATTGAATGCCATTAATATAAATTTCGTAATATTTTCAGACTTTTTTGATAGCCGCCAATTAAAAGGAAATATTTTCTCAATTTTTGTTATATCTATTGCAGCCGCTGAAGCAGCTATTGGTCCGGCTATAGTGTCGTCAATTTATCGTAATAGAAAATCAATCTCTATCAATCAATCAAATTTGTTAAATAAATAAGTAGTATTAATCATATAAAATAGAATATTAATCAATTTGAATTCACATATATGATATGTAACGTATCCAAGCTGTTTGGTAAAACGTAATGAATTAAAGTAAAGTATCTTAACTCTGTCTAATAAGCAATGCGAATGAGTCCACCCGGAATTGAATATAAAAAAATTCTGGTAAATCATTGATTCATCTGGTGTTTAAATATATGAATATGATTCGTTTAGAAATTTACTAGATCGAAAATTTATCACGTTCAAAAAAAATTATAGATCCAATGTCACATTCAGTAAAGATTTATGATACATGTATAGGGTGTACTCAATGTGTCCGGGCTTGTCCCACTGATGTATTAGAAATGATACCTTGGGACGGATGTAAAGCTAAGCAAATCGCTTCTGCTCCCAGAACAGAGGACTGTGTCGGTTGTAAGAGATGTGAATCCGCTTGTCCAACGGATTTCTTGAGTGTTCGAGTTTATTTATGGCATGAAACAACTCGAAGCATGGGTCTAGCGTATTGATACTTTCTAGAAAAGCCCACTTGAATACATTTGATTTTTTGTTTACCGCCAAAAACCCGTACTTGAAAAAAAATAAAAAAATATATTAAGTTTTCGAGCACGGGTTTTTTCTGGTCCAAATGTATCTTGTCTTTACCACGAATTCTTTTCCTTGGTTAACAATATTTGTAGTTTTACCGATATCCGCAGGTTCCTTAATTTTCTTTTTCCCTCATCGAGGAAATAAGGTAATTAGATGGTATACTATATGTATTTCTATCTTAGAACTCCTTTTAATGACCTATGCATTCTTTTATTATTTTCAATTGGACGATCCATTAATCCAATTAACAGAAAATTATAAATGGATCAATTGTTTTGATTTTTATTGGAGATTGGGAATAGATGGACTTTCGTTAGGGCCTATTTTACTGACAGGTTTTATAACCACTTTAGCTACTTTAGCGGCTTGGCCAGTTACTCGGGATTCCCGATTATTCCATTTTTTGATGTTAGCAATGTATAGTGGGCAAATAGGATTATTTTCTTCGCAGGATCTGCTACTTTTTTTCATTATGTGGGAGTTAGAATTAATTCCTGTTTATCTACTTCTATCTATGTGGGGGGGGAAGAAACGTCTGTATTCAGCTACAAAGTTTATATTGTATACTGCAGGAGGTTCCGTTTTTTTATTAATAGGAGCCTTAGGTATCGCTTTATATGCTTCCAATGAATCAACATTCAATTTTGAAACATCAGCCAATCAATCATATCCTGTAGCTCTGGAAATACTATTCTATATTGGATTTCTTATTGCTTTTGCTGTCAAATCGCCGATTATACCCTTACATACATGGTTACCGGACACTCATGGAGAAGCACACTACAGTACTTGTATGCTTCTAGCCGGAATCTTATTAAAAATGGGAGCGTATGGATTGGTTCGGATCAATATGGAATTATTACCCCATGCTCATTCTACTTTTTCTCCTTGGTTGATAATAGTGGGCGCAATGCAAATAATCTATGCAGCTTCAACATCTTCTGGTCAACAAAATTTAAAAAAACGAATAGCCTATTCGTCTGTATCTCATATGGGTTTTATAATTGTAGGAATTTGCTCTATAAGTGAAATGGGACTCAATGGGGCCATTTTGCAAATAATATCACATGGGTTTATTGGCGCTGCACTTTTTTTCTTGGCGGGAACGAGTTATGATAGAATACGTCTTGTTTATCTTGACGAAATGGGTGGAATGGCTACCCTAATGCCAAAAATATTCACGATGTTCAGTATCTTATCACTAGCTTCCCTGGCATTACCAGGCATGAGCGGTTTTTTTTCGGAATTAATAGTATTTTTTGGAATAATTACAGACCAAAAATATCTTTTAATGCCAAAAATACTAATTACTTTTGTAATGGCAGTTGGGATTATATTAACTCCTATTTATTTATTATCGATGTTACGTCAGATGTTCTATGGATACAAGCTGTTTAATGCCCCAAACTATTTTGATTCTGGACCCCGTGAGTTATTTGTTTTGATCTCTATCCTTCTGCCTGTAATAAGTATTGGTATTTATCCGGATTTTGTTTTCTCATTATCAGTTGACAAGGTTGACACTATTCTATCAAATTTTTTTTATAGGTAGTTTTTTATAAATAAAAAAATTTAAAAGCATTCTTATGATTTTGAAGTTTTCAAAATCTTTGTACAATGAAAAAAATACTTTTTTTCATTTTAAATTAAAAAATAAATTGAATTGTAACCAAATATGTGTGGCATTTGTGAGAACTTTTTGAATCCTTACATTACCTGATTCAAAAAGTTCTCAACAACTTATCCTAAGTTTCTTATATATATGCTAGGCTGTCTTATGGTTGTATTTGGTCTTTTTTCAATTCAATTAGATGTTAATTTAATATAAAGGAACCATAACTATGTAGTCCTATTCCTAATAAATTAACCCCTAAATAGCATATCCAAATTATAACAAAACCGATAGAAGCGATAATTGCGGAATTTAAACCTTTAAAATTTTTATTTGTTCGAGTATGGAAATAAATGGCAAATATGGTCCAAGTAATAAATGCCCAAGTTTCTTTTGGGTCCCAACTCCAATATGATCCCCACGCTTCATTAGCCCAGACCGCTCCTGAAAGGATACCTATGGTTAACAAGATAAACCCTATACTAAGAATACGATAACCCCAATGATCTAATTGTTGAATCAATTGAAATCTGTAATAATTTCTCACAGAAAGAGTTGAAGTATTTCTTAAAATATTGACTCTTTCCGGTATATATTGGATCTCACCAAAAGAAAATAAATGATTTAATAAATTTAAATTATTGCTTTTATCAACAATTCTTATGATTTTTTGAAATGTAATTACTAGCAGTGCTATTGATAATAATGATCCACATAAAAGAGCTGCATAGCCCAATACCATCATACTTACGTGCATCATTAACCACTGAGATTGAAGAGCTGGTACTAAGATTTCGGATTGATGCATGTTAATTAAAAAACCCGAAGTAGCAAAGCCTTGTATAAAAAAAGTACTTGTCGCGGTTATTACGCTTACAAAATTTTTATGTTTTTTAAAATATGGAACTATAGGAATAACGGAAAAACCCCACGAAAGAAAGATTAATGATTCATATAAATTACTTATTGGCAAATGCTCCGAATAAATCCAACGAGTAATTAATAATCCTGTTATACAGAAAAAAATGGTTATCATGGCCTTTTCTGACGAATCATATAGTTCAATGAATTCGTCAATTAATAAGGTTATCAAATGAATTATAATTACAATTGAAACAACTGAAAAAGATATATGAGTTAATATATGTTCTAAAGCCGAAAATATCATAATAAAATAAATAAAAAAAAAAGGGGGGGGGGGGATTCCCTCAATTATATAATTATATAGAAGAGAAGGAATTAAAATCAGGAATTGAATTC